TGGGTGCTTGTGGGGCGAGGCCGCCCGGCCTCGAATAGGCGGGGGCTTAGCTCTGGGTCCTCCCTGCTTGCGGAAATGAATGGATCAGAAGGGGGCTGGGTTCTCGATTTCCGGGCCGGGCGGGAGGTGAGGCCATAAGAGAAGATTGCCCTCCCGGTAAGGAAGAGGAGAAAAAGGTGCTGTCATCTATCTCGACCAGTTTCCTGAGGCGTTGGAAATCCAGACCGGTTCAGAGAATCACTGGCGCTATTTAGCCCTTCGTTTCGCCAAAACAAAGAAGTCATCCTTGACGATTTCCCATTTCTTCCCCGCCTCTCTTCGCCATTCGATGCCTCTGCCTTCCCTTTCTATAACATACCCAGGCGCTCTCCTTTTCAATCACTAAGAAAAAAAAGACCAATAAAAGCCCTATCTAAGTAAAGCTTCGTCTGTTCTTTTTCCGGCTCCAGGGGACTTTACTTGACCCATTCTCCAGTCTCCCGCACTGCTCAAGTAAGTGTGCGACTCCGTATGAGGACCTCCTTCCCTTCTGCCCACTCTCCGTTCACACGGTTCTCAAAGCAGAGGAGGAAGGTTGGGCAGGAGGTACCACGAGCCCTCTGTCCCACACATCTATCCAGAAGCAAGTGTAGTTCACCGGTTCCACCGAATGCTCCTAATCTCTCGGCAAAGATCGTGTGAGTGTGCAGTTATGCTTCGGATGCTTCGCCATAGAATAGATCGACCCAGTTCCCTTTTCTTTTCCGGTGCACTCGCTTTATATCTCCGATACACAAGGAAGGACGCGGTGGGAAGGAAGCAGCCCTAGCCTCTGTCCGGCCGATCATTCCGCTGGCATCTCGCATTCACGCCCCCCTTTGACTGCCGCTCGGGGATGTAGTTGTAGATACATTAGTCTTAGTGGGTCGTTGGCTCCACTTGTTATCTCCTTCTACGACATGCTGTTGTCGTCGCCATATTCCATATGTCACTTAGTCATCTCTGCCTCGCTGCGGGTCAGCACCTCCGAAAGAAACGGAGGACTTCATTCAGTGACCCCGCGATCGCCCTCTAAACGATCAGAATAAGGTAAAGCTTGAAGATAAGTTTTGTACTCTATTAATTTCTCAGTCCCTCTAGTCGGGTGGGCGCCGGCCGGTCTTTCGACCAGATCCCCCTAAAAACCGCACGTGCGGGTCTCCCCGCATGCGGCTCACGCCATTCGAGGTGGCCCAGTCCAGCATTCATTCGCAAATCCTGTAGTGAAATTGAGACTGCTCGATCTCGGAAACTAATTCGCGTGTAGGCAGCGCTGTCTGTCGTACCGTTGACTCTATTCATAGAATTTGCTTTCTTACATTTTTTATTTTATAGAAGCTCGCCCCCTATTTTTCCAAGAATTCATGCACTTCCCTTTACTCCATAGGGCCTTCTCTAATAGGGAAAAGCCCTCCATTTTCGTCAAATGACCCGGCCTCCCCTGGCGCTTCCACCATCCGGGCCCCCTTTCTTCCCTATGCTCCCCCGGCGCGGGCCTACCACGCTTCGCGCCTGCGGCGTTTTCGCCAGACGGCCTTTGCCAGTAGTGCCATCCTCCCCGCTGGCTGTATAGGCGGGTTGTCCCTCGCTGCTGCGTTCTGTTAGGCTATGGATTACAGGAACAAATGTAATTGAATGGAACAGCAGGCGGGTTACACGTTCCACTGTGCCGAGATGTGAGGTGCAGGTGGTGATGATCACCCCGGGGTATGCGCTAGCGCCCTTGACAGGCACTCCAGAACCCGCCAACGCTCGTGAAAACCCGGGTCGGCCGGCCCTCCATTCGTCCGGCCGGAGGTGTGGATAACGAGGCCACCTTCACAACCTTCTCCCTTCTGTCCCTATGTTGTAGTAAGGTGGGGTGGTTCGCTTGAGTTGCTCAACCGCCCCTTAGCCTGGTGCTCATGACGCGCTACGGAACCTCCACCGTGCCGGGGGACCAAGCAGGGCATAGCTAGCGGCATAGGAGCCGACTCGGCATCAGCGGCTTCGTGCCGCACTGGAGTGATCCAATATGTGGTTCCGCACGTTCCACCACTTCTCCGTTCATTTCCAATACTAATCGTGAAACACCATGAGCAGCAGGATGTTGAGGTCCGAAATTCGAAGTGAAATTTTTGATTTGCTCGTTCCTAGTCGTCATGGGAAAGAAAGGCAGAAATAATAAAGAGATTATTCCCTTAGAGCTTGTCCAATACCACCAGTACCAGAAACGCATCTCCTTCGCCCGCGCAAGATACTTCTATGCCAGCCGGGAAAAATGGCTCTGTTATGAAACAAAGCGGCAGACAGGCTCATTTTACCGGTATTCCCTAATTAGTGGCCTTAAGAGATTAGGGTCCCCCCTTAGATTCTCCGCTCATCTGCGGGGGGTTTCCGTATCCGTCTCCGCGGGGATCTCCAGATCGTAAGACATTATCGCCTTCGCGGCACTTGAGTATATTTCTGTCATTTCCGGAAAGTGCACGGGCAGCCGTCCTTTCCCTTTTTCACAATGTTCGTGAAGTTGCTCACGAATCAAAGTTTGAATGTCCCTTCGAAGTGCCGCACGCTCTTTTTTTTGATCGGTAGCGGGGTGGGCTACTTCCGTCGGTGCTGGCCCCCCGTTCTGGAGCCAGCGGGTTCTGAATGACCTCCCTCTCACGGTTTAAAAAGTGGTTAACCCGTCTCGAAGAAATCCATATCGTCCCTCCGAAAAAGGTGTATCAATTACAGCCAACTCCCCTGTCTCTTTCCCTATCGAAAAACAAACCCTACTCCTTTTTTTTCTAGAAATGCTAACCAAGTGACACACCGGGCCATGGGTCATGAAAGAGGTTGACCCCCATCCTCCTTAACTATGTACGGCCAATGAACTCCTCGCTTTAGTCCGTTCATTCTTTCTTTGGGCTCGGGTCGATAGTAGCCGTGGTAGTAATGTCCCGGAGCCCGGCTACCGACCCGAGGCGCCGAGTCATAAAGGGGCGTTAAACGTAATTCTAGAAGGGCGTTACCACAAAAAACCGAGTCTTGGCAGTTCAAGTGAAAGTTTCTTAGACTAGTCCCACTAAGATGGCGGGGAAACTTACTTCCGAGAGAGCTGCTTTCGCCTCGGGAATTACCTAACGAGAGAGCCGATGCAAAAGTATAGCCCTTGACGCGAGGGAACGTCAGACAGACTTACCTCTGCTAACTACGTTTTATATAGACTGGAAGCTAGAGAGATACTAAGGTATAGTGCCGCTACCAGAGAAGGCTGTTTCATGCTAGGCGTCCACACCCACTACGCCCGAGCCGCATCCCCGGCACACTTGCTATATCTATATCCACTAACGCTTCATCCCACTTCATCCTACCAACTATACCTGATAGAAAGCCGTTCTATAACAAGTCAAGACAACAAGAAAGCAAGAAAAGGATAGCGATTGGTTTGGGAGCGTCACGGGGGAAGAAGATAGAAAGGTAACCTATGACACCGGGGAGTTACGCTTTTTCTCCCGCCTCAGCTTCGCGGATGGGAGGAGGGCGAGAGCTGAGCCCGCACGCTCTATGCTTTTCCCCAGCTTTTCCTCCAGTAAAAGATTCGCTCGTATCCCCTGTGTCTAGGGATTCCTGGGGCATGAGTTAAGAATCTAGTAGATTGCTCTTTCTTTCGATTGAGCGTCGGTACTTTTTGAGTCTCTCTCTGTAGGCATGCAAAACAACAGAGCCACTGCTCTTCGGGGCGGTAAGGTGGACAATCCCTTATTCCAGCTTTAGAGGAGCATCTTTGCATGAATCAATACTAACTCCTCAGTCAGCTGACCTTCGATTTCGGAGATTAGAGCAGAAGAACTCCGTAACGGCGGAGAAGGGTTTCGCCTCGAATCAAAATGATTTCTCTTCTTCTCTTAAGAGATTTATAGTTAGGACTTGATCGAGGGATCAATTGACTCCGGAACATAAACATAAAGTAACAAACAAGACCAGAACCCCGTGTGGACTATGAACCAACAAAAAGAAGAATGCCTTTGAGCTCTTGTTCGAGTTCTTCCTTGATGACTGGAAGGGGAGACAGAAGTATCAAATTCCTCTTCTCCCTGGAGGCTTTCTGGCATTTCCGGGATGGGAAGCTCTCTGATCTTTCCTTCGAGTTTTTATTTTATAGAAAAACGGTAAACAAAACAAAAAGTACAATAAAATTTTTATTTGCATGGCAAAAATGTAAAAATTTTTTACTAATCGTGAGATCTATATTCCAACATTTACAGAGGATTACATTAAGCTTTGGTTGAAAGATGCAACGTGCATCAAAGATTATCTCTTCAAAATGGTCTGCGGACTTCAAATCGGGGGCTGAACCTTTAATCGTTCCTATGTGGATTCGGTTTCCGAATCTTCCGATCTGTTTTTTTCAATACTACTACCTTAGATATATTGCTAACGTAGTAGGCGAAGTGCTGTTAATCGAGGGTCCGGCCCCCAGGCTTTCTCGACCCGGTGTCACAAGAGTATGCGTTGAGGTGGATCTTCTCAAGAAAACCCTACTATACTAATAGGGTCTGGTTAGGCATGGGACAAAACGAAGGAAGATGGCAGAAAATCGTCTATGAGAAGGACTTAAGGTATTGTACGTCTTGTTCCAAACAAGATCATGCAAAGTAAAACCGCAACCTTCATTCGAAAACCTCCAGTGCAACTGATGCAGCCAACAAAGAGAAGTCCAACCAGCAGCCGTCAGCTCCTAACTCGAATGCCTCTAGGAAAAAATCTGCACAAGGTCACAAAGAGGAAAAGCTCCCCCACGTCAAGTCTACAGGCCAACGGGCAACACCGTCCAACCATCCTTTTGATAATACATATTCTCTTCCAAACAATACTGCGGACAATCAGACGGAGCGGAATCTTTTTTCTTTTAATAAATAAACTTCTCAGCACATACAGATTTCTGCCGATCCTTCAAGCAGTACTGCTTCTCATGATTCTGAGTTGAGGGTTGATTCTTCTCATCAGGTAATAGTAGATGCCATTGACTCATCTCTGGCTGCTAACAATTCCAACGTTGATAATTAGAGTATTCAGGCTATTATGCCTATTATCTCTCAGCCTGATCATGAACTCATAAACAACATGGAGTCTAATATATCCCTTGTTTGACTGAAATCCAAAGATGATGCTAACGTTCCAAAGGAACAAGCTGCTCAGACCAAGGGATACTTATCGGACGCTGAACCTATGAGAGAAGCAACCCCCTTTTTTTCTTTCAGTCATTTTTTACCATTTGTAAGGAATTCTCTCAAGTGTTATCTACAGCTTCGATATTCAAGAACGCTGACTGTACCCAGAACTAGAATCTGAATCCTACAAGGAGAAACCAGATACATCTTCAATCAAAAAGTACAAGAATAGAACTTGAAGAGCTCCAGAAGGATTACTAGAGCGTTGGCTCGTTTTTTTCAAACTTCTTCCATTGTTTTGTTAGCCATGATTAATAACCTCTTGTGAAATATCAGAGGCATAGGCAACATCAAATCAAGAAGGAGGGTTGGCAAGCTTGTAAAGATGTATAATATCTCGTTGATTGCTATTCTTGAACCTCTTCACCATGCTAATAAGATTCAGGAATTCTCCAACAGAATTAGTTTTAACTTTTCATTGGCAAACCAAGAGGCAGATGATAAAATATGGCTCTGTTGGAATCATGAAGTTCATGTAGTGCTTGTCGGCGCGTTTGAACAGTGTATCGCAGTCGACATCGGCTTCCTTAATTCTGATCGGGTCAGGCTTTCATATCCTTTAAACCAAAACAAGTTGAAACCTATCTTCTAGCGTAACTTGCGCTACACTATTTTTTTTTCCTCCCAGGCTGTGCTTTTGCGTTCTTGCCGCATTCTGAGAACTACTAGCGATAATATACGCCCAGTGTCGCCGGGGGATTCTGTCCTTCTCCGCTTACTAACTGAGTTTCTTCCAACAAAGTTAGAATCTCACTCCGCCTTCGCCGGGGCTAGCTGCGTGGCTTCAACCCGTTCGCTCTCAGAATCATGCAAGAAAGCAAAGCTAGGAAGCCGTAAAATAAAGCAAGATTGCTTTACTACGAGAACAGGAGCAGGGCTTGAACCTGCAGTTTCCCATTTCCTGTTTCTAACAAACGGGATAAGTGAATGGCTAGATAAGCATATAGCTAGTCTTGTCGTAGCTATCGTCTTATATAAGCAATTCTAGTTGCCGTAGGTGGTTGCAATTCTTGTATAAGCTATCTGCTATAAGTAAGTCAAAAAAGAGCTGTAGATAAGCTTCTATCGTTCGTATACTCACTTGCTTTCTTATATAAGATATTTCTTATGCACCGTAGGTCTTATAGAAAGAGCTGTGCAAGAGATATAGTCTAGTAGCAAGTATATGCTTATACAGCTATACAGTATAGTAGCAAGTATTGCAAAGTATAAAGAGAATACCTTCTTAGATGTCCTTTAATCTATGCCATGAAACCCTAATGGTGCTTCTCGGCAGTAGGTAAACAGCCTTCTCTATTCCTCCTTACCAACTACCTAATACTGCACAGGCTCATCAAACAGCGCTACCTGTCCCCTTTCTATGTACCCAGTCTACGAACCGGGCCTCGCCTAATAGGCCTTCCATGCCCTGAAAACACCGATGCAGCATGGTTTCATAGTGTAGGATGGCTCTTACCGGAACTTCTTCACTCAATTATCAAGATTAAAGCTACTTTCTGCTTTTGCTCGCCGATGGCTGCGCCTTTTCTCTTTCTACATCCCCGAGACCAGGACTATTCTGATCGAAGCTATAGGCATCTAATCCATTCGGGGAAAGAGGAAAGGAAAGAAGAGCTTTTTCTCTCATATTCACTAGGAGATAGGTAAAGAAAGAAGAAGTTACCTCACCTTCGATACGCTACCACTCACATAGTGTGTATGGATTTCAAGCAGGAACTGGAACTGCAAAGGAGTGAATTCTTTGGAACGTAGGAGTTGAATGGTATACAGGACTATCAGCCCAAAGGAAAGCAATGAAACTTCTTCCTAAGCCCCTGTTGTCATGGTAGCCTTTAGAGTAGTTGCTTGCCCAAAGCCGTTATGCTTTCATACTGGTCACCTAACTCATGTTTAGGCACTCCCCCTACTAATAGGAATGTGACTGTCCTCTATCCCTAGTTGTAACTGACCTTTCCCGAGAAGAAGAGGATACTAAGGGATATAGCTAGTAAATGGAACTCCAACTCCCTCGCTCCTAACTCAACTATGCCCAGATAATCTACTAAAGAACTTCATTCGTTGGCCGAAGCCGGCTCACTTTATTCTGAAACTCCTCTTTCTATACTTAATCAGAAGAACTAGAACTCTTTTCTTTACACTTTGTCCTAGAAGCCCGGGACTAGCAACCAATAGGAGAAGAGGACCCTAGCAACAATAGCAAGAGCAGCAAGAGCAGCCCTGCCTGCGAGTAGAAGAACAAGGATACTAGCATCCGTAGAAGGAGCAGGGTACATTTCCAATAGGGGGCAAAGCCACTCAAACGAATGTGAGAGGGGTCAGAAGTAGCGACAAGTTAATCAAAAGCAGCAAGCTTGTTCCGTATACTTTCGTGAATAAGGCTAAAATGAAAGGAATGTCGGTACGGATTAAAGCAAGAATCCCGATGACAAGTCTCTGCCTGCAGACTAACACTCTGGAGGCGGACTGTGCAGCTGTACAGCAACTAGGACTTTGCTTGTATCGCTAAATAATAGCCTTTATACCCAGTTAACAACCCTGTAGTATCACAAGACTCTTCTAAGTTCACTCAATAGTCTATTTGGCTAGTTTATTTGCACATATATAAGTCATATATAAGCCAAGACCATAAGCTAGTTACATAGCGTGTATGGCTACTCCGGTTGTTGCTAGCAAGACTCTATACTGAATAGCAGTACTTGCTAATTGATTATGACGTGTATTAGCTTGCATAAAGATAGTTTACTTAGAATAGAAGTCTGGTAGGGTTGCTAGAGAGCGGGGCTACTAACTACTTGCATATAAGACTATACAGCTAGACTTGCCGGAGGTTTCTTTGCAATACTTGAGACTATACTGTATAGCTATAGAAGGCATCTATTTGCTATGCTATTCTACTATACCGATATAACACACCAGTGGCTTCCGACGCTACACTAGCTGCTGTATTAGCTACACTAGCCGCATGAATTAGGGCTACTACTTGAGGAAGACCTATTTATGCTACTTGAATAAAGAAGTGTGAGTGCCATTGATCGCGGATCGAGACTATTAGGTTGTTGGTCTTGGAAAGGCTTACCGAGCTATAGCTCCACATTTTCAGGAGTTAGCGTAGAAGGAAAGTTGACTTGCAGCGCGTATAACACACAGCATGTAAACTTCCTAACCATCTTGTTGAATGGCTTGTCTCCGAAAGAAAAAACAACCCTATCAGAGGAACGGAGCAGTTTGACTAGAGGGAGCGGCTAGCTAATTTCGTTCCCATTCCGACCTCGATATGCAGCTCTTTTTTGACTTACTTATAGCGGATAGCTTATACAAGAATTGCTTACACCGTAGGCAACTAGAATTGCTTATATAAGTCGATAGCTACGACAAGACTAGCTATATGCTTATCTAGCCATTCACTTATCCCGTAGGCAACTAGAATTGCTTATATAAGACGATAGCTACGACAAGACTAGCTATTAGACCTATCTTACTTGCCTACGGTCTTCTAGATAAAGATAAAGAGATAGAAGAAGAACATATCTCTGGCTTGTATTTGCTATTGTGAGAGAACCCTGTACAGGAAGGCTTAAACTCCGCCGAAAGCAGTTGTTCTGGTGTGAGTTAGAAAAGCATAGGGATCGGAGTCCGGCACAAGATTTGCTTTATCCGGCACATCAAGGAGCTTTCTATTAGGGTAGCGGTGTTCTCAGTCGGCGAAGCCTCTTCACATACGTTCGAGTTGCTACGCTCCTCTCCGTATCAGTCGAGATACTATGTAACCTCTTCCTTACACTTCAACAACCATTTCTGATTCTACGGAAAGCAACCACAAGAATGATACAGAAAGCCTAAATGAAACATCTGGTGGCAGAAATGATGCTGTAAGAACCTCGCTTAACAGAGGTTGTATTCCGCATCATACGAAACCTTTTGAAAGGAAATTACTTGTCATCGTAAATGAGATGCAAAGAAAAGATAAATCATGACATATAGATGCACAGTACAGAAATTATTCTTAGTTAATGACTGAATGGTAAGAACCTTTGAGGCATGGGGAAGAAACAACAGAAACAACCAATGAATGAGAGAAATAGTAAATTATGAGAACTTTTCTGTAGCTAAAAAACACAAGATCCAGGAACAGGGTCCCGGGTGATAAAGAGAAAGGTAACGTGTCCACTCTTTTATTGTAGAAAAAAACATAGTATTATCATTGTACGGACACAGATAACCAGCTATAATAGCTTGGAATGTTGTTCAGGACTAAGTACTTCAAAGATCTGACCCTCTATTTCAAGGATACATGCAAATACAATAGAATAAAAATAGAAATATTATCCTTTTATATTTGCTATTTTCTTGTATAATTTTGAACAAGTTATGAAGGTTCAACCCAAAGCTGAATGAGTTGCGTAATGCGTCAGACGACTCTAATTTAGAATAAAAATATATATGTATCATTTAGTACATCATTTGGCAGATTTTTTGAGACCTCTAGCATTACTCGTAGAATATCAGATTGAGGCACCCTGTTAAGAGTTGTTCATGAACAGTCACTGGATATCGGCCCACATAAGATAGTGTTCTCAGAAAACAGAGATTGAGAGTCTGACTACTAACCTTACAGATAAGAGAGCTTTTCTATGAAGTAGATTTTTCATTGGAGGCTTATCCTCAAGGGCTCTAAACCACCAGAATATGTACTTCTTGATATTTGAGTTAGGTTTGTGATCCTATTGAATATAACTATACAAATGTGGATAATTTTGATAAGTTTGGGTACATAGTATTTATATTAAATAATAAAAAGAGAGAAGTAAATTCACAAGTTAGTTTCTATGCTATTGTCATTATCTCATAGCTACTACCTTTTATAGAAAATCAAGATTTTCTACCAGATCTAAAAGATTAATGATTAATGATCGTATAGTTATAAGACACATACATTAATTATGGGCAGGTTAACAGTGTTTTAGAAAGTCAGATCATTAGAACTTGTATAAGCACACTGGCATGAGCCGCATGACCCCATCTCACATCCTCTACTCCAGGAGCTTATATAAGAACAAGAATTGTCACTTCTTTGCAGATATCAACTCTTCAAACTCAAAGAGTTCTCTTCTTTTTTCCTTCCAAACATTCTACTTGGACTTAAAATTTTCACCTCATTCTTCATTTGCATGGTAGCTATGTCTTCACGTGGCACTGGCTCTTGGACAGCAAAGCAGAATAAAGCCTTTGAAAGGGCTCTGGCTGTGTATGATAAGGACACACCTGATCGTTGGCAGAATGTCGCCAAGGCTGTTGGCGACAAGACAGCGGATGAAGTGAAGAGGCATTATGAAATCCTTGTGGAGGATGTTAAAAGAATTGAGAATGGCAAAGTGCCCTTCCCTATGTACCGAACCACTGGAGGCAGTAGCCAAGTCTCCATGCATGATAATGAGGAGAGGTATACTTTTGATCTATATTTCGTATCCTACTAACTACAGTTTTATCACATAATATAGCTAATGATCACCACGATACGTAAAGTATCATGTTAACCTTATTGTACAGGTCAAGACGAGGCCAGTTGATGGTAGATTTAGTGCATGATGCTTATGGATTTAGTTAAATGTTCATCTAACAATATAGGTAAACACCTGGCATCTAGGCAATACCTTGGACGATAAAACTTGTTATCTCACTTCCAGACAAGCTCTTGACTGACAATGAAACGACACATTGATAATTACTTGCAACCAAGCCCACAATTACCAGTCACTACTTAACAATTCACATACTAGTCAATAGGGACTCACCGTCCAACACCATAGACAAAAGAAACAATTAACATCTTTTCTATTTGCTTTATCAAATGAATTTCTGACATAGAGAAAGGTTCACTTGTCCAGAGTTCTCAAGGCAAGGTTCAACTCGATTCAAAGAAGTCTAAGCTTTTACGAGTCTTCCACTGTCCTAGGAGAGAGAACATAAGCTGTACTCCAGAACTCTTGTTTGGCTTTCCCAACAGACCATACTTTGGTTTTACGCACTCATGTTATTGATAGAACTGAAACTTATCTTGAATCACTTATCGGTATATCTTTTATAGTTTAAGTTCTTGGGGAGTAAGTTCGTATATATGCAATAACTTAATTATCAGACCCTAGTTACATAACACGGGCTACTAAATTAACACATACAGACAGACGCACATTGTTGTCGTCTATTGATACATTTGTTCATGCAGGATGAAAAATCTGAAGCTCTGGTGATTAAAGTCAGATAATGCAGTCAGCCGCTTCCCCTGTAGTCGTCAGCTCGTTCTTGACAGATCCGATCGGGTGTTCATAATCTGGAGTAAAAGGATTCGAACCTTTGCATGCCGGTACCAAAAACCGATGCCTTACCACTTGGCTATACTCCATACGGCCTGTTTTGGACGGCAGAACGGGGAGAGGGGGAAGGGAGAAGCAGGGCTCGAAGAAGAAGCCGAGCCGTGCAAAAGGGCGCGAGGATATAGCAAGTAAGCAGCAAGGTTCTCCCTTTAGGACCGACTACAACAAGCTCGCGACTCTAATAGAAACAAAGGGTAAGCTCTCTGCTCTATTTACTTGCAATGCTACGCGGCTCCGCGTCCACCGAAAGTAGGTAACCTTCGTCACCGTCAGCGTTTGGTACTCTCTCGATAGCTTCAATAGTTCACTGAAGCCTTTGGTGTAATGAACCGCAAGCCCTTCAGAAAGAAAGACATAATAAGAAAGGGTTGGTTAAGAACTATTGACTGTAAACCATAGCAGTTACAGTCACTCAATGGGGATGTTCGCCTTTGGAATGAAGATGGATGAACAGGCACTTGAGCCTGGAACTGATGAAATTCGGGAAAAAGATAGAACCGGTCACTATACTGGGGGGGCGAGACATGACCGCGACTTAAGATTCAAGTACCGTTGAAAAGACTAAAGGAACGGGGGAATGACTACCTGTAATAAAGCACAGGCTAATACGAGCCGACCAGAAGAAGCAAGGCTTAGATTACCAGATCCTGGACACAATCTTCCTAGAGATGGAGAGCCCAAGACTTATTTACAAGCCCCCTTTTTCCTTTTTTTTCATCAATGCTGGCCCAGTCGAGGCTCGTCCATGCCCAATCCCAATGGAAAACCCTTCGATTTGCCCCTCCCTAGCTCTAGAATCCACCCTCCCCAGTCCCTGAAAGCCCTCCCGGTGGCCTAGCCCTCTTTCTCAACTCGAGTCTTAAGTTCAGCGGCTTTCATCGTTGACGAACACCTGCGCTAATAAAATAAGACAAAGAAATGGGGAGTCTACGCCTTGAATGAATCAGTAACAACGGATTAGTGGAATGACAAGAGACGGATAGGGGGGCCTATCAATCATTGGTGGACCTTCCCTTGAACCAGTCGCGGAGCTCTCAACTGAGTTGTTTAGGTTCTTGAATTCCATCTCTAGTTGGGGGTTTCGGTTCGAAGGTTCTAAAATGTGGTGCGGGTTCGTCTCTCTCGACCTTCAAGGGGGGGTAATCGAGGGGACCCAGGCTTTAGATCTCTTCTCTATGGCGGGAGGTTTCTTTCGTATCCAGAGTGTGTTGGGGAGGCAGGGAAGACGGATTGGGTCGAGAGGCGATGCTTATGCCTCTTCTTTATCGATAGGATTCCCATCATTTGCAGTCTCCGGCGAAGGAGACAAGGGCGAGGCACCGAACATGTTCTATCCTCAACCTCCATCCGACATTAGTCATCTAAATTCGCCTTTCCTATTCACCAGTACACTGCGCGCTACAACTAGCAGCCCCTTTACTAGTTACTAGTAAGGGAAAACGCTAGCGCGCTAGCTGCTAGCTACTTACACTTAAAAGTTATAGCCCCTACTTCTTCATTTATGGGATATTTGAAGAAGCCTGCTGAAAAACAGAAGCGCGCAACGGCTGATGAAAAGCCGGCAGCTTGTTAGGAGTAGGTTTTGGCTTGCCCCTTTCTATGTTATTAGTAAGATAGGTTTGGAACCCTATACAATACAAGGGGCTGCTTGCTGCTCGCCCCTCTCTCTAAAGGGGCTTATGCACTCCACTCGTTACCACTAAAGACGAAGCCGGGAGCGGAAGAAGGGACTTGAACCCTCAACCTCAGCCTTGGCAAGGCTATGCTCTACCATTAAGCTATTTCCGCCAGCTACGGTAGTGGCGAAGCACTACTGAGCAATTCACGTATCACTTGATACGGACGACGCCTGTTTTTCCGCCGGACCAAAGTCTTGACCTCCGATCGAGCTACGAACACGAGCGAGTAGGTAGGCGGCTAGGGGGGGCTATCAATCTCCGACCGCGCAGTGCCGCTATTGGTGCGAGTTGTGAGGAGTCTTGGTCTCGAGTCAAGCTGGGGCGCCATTTCATTCTCGTAACGGGAATGAGTGCACCGCAAGACCAGACAAGTTGCTCCCTCGCCTCGCAGCGGCGGCATTTGTCTTTTAAGTGAAGTCATTTCCTCATACAGCTCCTCTTATTCTACGAGAATCCAAACTGCGGCTCCACGAGTCTACTCGGAACCGGCCGATTCCTGAGCCATTCGTTCTCCCCTCCATGCGGCGCCTGTGAAACGAGGGACCATCCCCCGAACAACAAAAGACTTTTTCGCTTATTTCGGCAATATGATGATGTATTCCCCCCAGAAAGCATACAGCAAAGAATTGCTGTGAAAACAGGAAGAATTCAAAACGTATGTCGGAATTGGATCCGGATCCTTTTTGGACCGAGCAAAGGGAGCGACTCATTGGCGAATCTATAATACAACCAAAAAATGGTTGGGAATAAAAAATGGAAACGCTGGAAAGCCAATTCAATGAATTTATAGCATCCTTAGCAATTCATGCGAAGATTGGTCGTTGGGGATCTCTAGAGAGCCCATTTTATGAGATTTCTCATAGATCAAAAAAGGCAAGGATACTTTATTTATCGCCAGGTAAAGACGAATACTATATGTTAGCGGCGGGAAATCCTTTGGCCTTGAATCAGGGTCTTCAGGAAGAACAGGTTGTTCCAGTTCGATATCGTCAAGAATTCAAAGTGGAGTCAGATAGAATCTTAGGCATACGGTTACCGACCCGAGCTGAACCATTTAGGTTCATTACAGCTGGGCACTACTGGGCGCTGCTTCCTCAATTCACAATCCGACTTCACTATGAAAGACGAATAATTTCTTATAGAACATCCTGTATACGATATTTGAAGTAAATTCGTTTTCATTGCTTTCATTGCAACTGAAATTATGATCACCTCAACTCCTCGACGCTTTCTTTCTTCGACGTGAGGCGCTCTCCCTTTACTGAAAGCAAGTAATGAATAAAAACAGGAGTAGGTTGTAATAAGAACGGGATTGATTGCACGCACCGGATCACCTCTATTTTCAAGTTCTGCTTCGGGGAGACTTTTGTTCAAATGCCATAATAAATCGAACAAAGCCATAGCTATAGATCAGGGATCGGAATGTAAGTACTTGTAACAATAGTCACCTCCTTCCACAGGTCGAGATAGGGCTCTCTGAGATAGGCTACCATCAAAAGAGCGCAGAACTCAGCTAAAACATTAACGAGAACATAGACTATAACACAAAACTCACTTAGCGAGAGAACATCTGCTTTCTTTCTTGGAATCATGAGTTTGCAATCGAGAGGGAGCTTGCAAAGCTGCTCAATCATAGAGAGGCAAGAAGGGGGAATGGAATAAAGTAGGCTATAGTGACGCTAGGGCCTAGTCGGCTTCAACCATCAAAGCAATTTCGACTCTATTCTATTAGCCATAGGCGTAGGAATGGCGTGCTGAGAGAAGACCCTACTTACTAATTCTTTATGCATGGATGCAGGAAGAGCTAACTGCTTTCTTTGGGATCAGCGCTTAGGGTACAATCTATTTCTTAGAATTCGAACAACCGAGTTTCTTAATAAAGAGAAGTTGGGGACATAGTCAACCTCCTACTATAAGAGCGATTCCCTGGGACCGGAAGGGGAAAGATTCAATCTTGAAAGACTGAGCCCCCGGCTGGCAAGATCGGGAGGTTTAGTGTCCTCTTAAGAAGGAATACCCCACTTATGGGGTCAGCTTCGATCACGAGGAGAGAAGAGCGGACCGTTGAAAGTCTCAATTCCTATCCGCCTAAGGCAATTTCAAATCCAACGATTTATTTACCTACGAATCTGCTATTACGCAACTCAACCCTTCTCTGCTGTTGGATGCGCAAAACAACCTATTCCCCTTTCCGACGACTCGGCGGCCTTTGACACGTTACACCTGGTTGCACGTAATCTTGACTTTCGCCCTTCACTCGTGCAGTTGGACTGACTAGTGACTTTGAACCTTGAGACCGAGCCCTTACTCTCACCTTTCGGTTCATTGCAAGGAAAGGCTAAAAAAAAGGCAGCTTGAAATGCCAGCCAGCCTCCACTCTTTGCCGATGCTCATTTTATAGAGTGACGCCGGACAATTAGATCTTGCCTCATCGCCTGAAGAAGCCTGCGGTACGGGATCAAGAAACTAACCCGACGGATTCATACTCTTTTTATCTTTTCCGATCCTTGGTGGTGAACCCTCCTCTCTTCTTTCTGGGTCCGCCCGTACCAGCTAACTCGCTTTCCTCCTAAAGAATTGAAGGGTCAAAAGGGCCTACCTGCGCATTTTGCTGACTCTCTATTGACTGCCCCCTAACCCCTAAAAAGAAGAAAATTGTCCAGTCCTGGCGAGGAATAGGCCTCTATCCAGATGAGAGATTGAAGAAGAAAGCGATGTGTGCCCCGCCTTTCCTCGAAAGGTGGTCGCAACGGGCTTTCATGAATCTCATTTGCAAAGTAGAGCCCATTAAAGTGAAAGTAAAGGTGCGGAGCCTAAAGAAGTGGGTAGGGGGCAAATTTCCTCTAAACGAGAGTCAGCCGAAGATGAGAGCATTCGTTCATCCTTCAGTTCAAAGCGCCAACAGGATTGGCTACGACAAACGTAAACCATTTCTGACTTCCAAACAAAGTTTGAACGTTCTCTAATAAAATCCCAAGTCTACCCGAAGACTTTTTGGTGGAGTTTTAAATTGTCGGCCTGAAGGACGAGAGTTGGGGAGGAGTACTGCTGCTTAGGCCCACCACCTTCATGCAAGCATTTGAGCTTGCGCAATTAAAGGAGGAGAATAGCCAATGACCGAGCTTGAGATGGAAATAAAGAGAATATTTGAAAGAAATAGATTCTTCCTTTTATCTCCGCAGAAGGCCGGATTGATACAACTTATCAATCCTTGTGGGAGCAACTACGGCAGCCCCTATTCGATGGCTTTAATACGCCCTCCCTCTTAGAAGTTATAAGGATAAATGCCCATACTATTGAACTGTAGCCCCCTTTACGAGATGAACTCAACAGAGAAGAGGGGAGGAAACTAAATAAATAGCGTAGATAAGGAAGTGGCTATTCTTTTTCATTACTCCGCTGCGCTCGAATAAGCTCTTTGCGCAAGAAAGGGATATGAGATAGATACCATCAATCGGTAAAAAAAAATAGAGTCACTTACTGGTACCCCTGTCACTCTTGTGAAGATGCTTAAATCAAGGCCTTTCTAAAAAAGAAAGAGGTCTGATGTGTCACTAGCCGAGTTAGAGGGCTAACCTTCAATAGACTCTTTCTGCAAGGAAATTACAGAATTTCTTTCTAATTCTAATAAGGAAAATGCATCGAATGCTCTTGTTACAGAATAGGCAGCTGTGAGGGGGGGTTAGGATTGGACAAGAAGGGCTTTGCGCCTTAGACGGTCTTGTCTTTATCTTTGTGCGAATCCAGTGCCGGTGTCGAAGGTTTAGCCCAGCCCAGTGAATCAAGCAATTGAATCAGGAAGCGCTGCTAGAAGAGAATACTACATTGCCGCTGCAAGTGCTTGAGAATGAGTTCACGCTCTTCTTGTTACAGTAAGTGCTGCAATTGAATCAGCTCTTGATGCAATAGGAGTTCTTGGTGTAACCGCAGTTGAGTAAATATCAGCCGTGGTTGAATCACTAAGCTGTGGTAGTGCTGGAGTACTCCTATCCGCTGCTGGTGGTAAAAGAAAGAAAGAAGACAGAACAGCTATTTCATCAGCTCTGGGACTTGAAGGCAGAGAAGAAGACGGAAAAACAGAAGGGGATATTGGTTTTATAAACTCAAAGGAGGACGGGCATGACAGAGTTTGGCAAGATCCGGCGTTCTAGTAAAACAAATGTAATCATGAAAAAGTGTGTAGTTCAACATGCCTTATAAAACATTAAAGTGTTTTCAGTGTACAAAAATGTGTCTTTACCGGGTAGTGAAAGTGATGGAAAAACGAATAAGGTCTCGTATGTTGATAGAACCAATATGATGAAATCACCATTGTTATATAACGTACTACCCCCCTCTTTCTATGGTAGCACCAGTATGTTTAGTAGTCTTATGACTAGCATTAAAAGCTCTCCACATATGATGCCAATAAAGAAGGAAGTCCAAAGCCCCTTAGTGGGAAGACCGGGTTTGCTAGATGATAGGTTGAACAAACTGGGTATAACATATCGCTTTTTTCCTCTCCATCGAGATTCATTCATTCTAGAAGAATTGAGGTTACCAAAATCATTGTCGTCTTTGACGTAATTGTTTCAATCTCTAGGTCAATCATCTTATAGATGCCCCTTATCAAGGGACTCCTTGTTACCATATAGCAATTCTGGTCTAGGTTTGCGTAGCATATCGAACAATCAATTTTCAACAAGATCGTTGTTGGAGATATTCACTTATCACAAAGGTATGTATGGTCATTTCAGAATTCTTGTCTGCTTAGGCGTAGGTGTTACAATTTGGTATACGTTTACGCCTGGTCTTGAACACGTGGCTCCAGCTAGCATGTTAAGGTCTATAGATGATTATAACACCTTTCTGAACATGGATCGTTGTAATTCTTCATTCAAGAGAATGGGATTCGTTGAGACTCACGACCTCTCATCTGAGATAGAATCCGCCTTAGCCAATGTTCCCCCATTATCGTCTATAAAGATCCCAGCTGGTGGTTCTGTGCTAACGGCTGTTGGTTTAGATTTGATGTTAGGAATCTTTCTCTCAATTGGTATTATTCCTCTCCCAGCGGATGGGCTTACAATAGAAAACTAAAGAAAGATGATGATCCTATTTCACACACAAAAAAGGGAGTTTACTCGATTAGTCGCTAAGCTAAGGAGAGGAGATCGTTTGGAAGAGAGATGAAAGCTTTGTTGACAATTCGATCATTCCTAGGCCTTACCCAGCTATGCTTTTTAAGATCCGCAACCCGAATATTTTGTTTCGGTTAGCTGGTGCTGGTTTTAGAGTACGATCGCGCCTATACTCTTCTCGACGATCATCACGCTGGGAACGATTATGGGTGGTAGCGTCTAAGCCACCTGGTTCCTCTCAATTACCTTTAGAATGGTGGATTGGTCTTCCTTGTGTCTATCTTTTCTGAAAGGGGGGTATTCTTTCTGAGCAGTTTAAAGATCGGCTCACAGATGGGTGTGAGCTGGGCAATGAACCTGCTGATGTATTGTAGCCTGCTACAAATTTCTTTCTCTGTCTTTGGTACCGGCATGCCGATAATTGCTTTGGCTTTTGCAGGTCGACTTCGATTTATCTTCTGCTGACAATGAACCCGAGTAGCTTACCTGACGAAGCACCAAACCCCTCCCGGCTTTCTATGCTTTTGCGGATGAAGACGAAAAGAAAGAGAATAGCAGGCAGTGCACCTTTGCCTTCGGTCAGCATACTCCAAGGTGAGTAACAAATAGTCATTCCCAACCTCCATTGTTATAGCTTTGAAGCCTATAGCTCTAGTACCAGTACCAGACCGGTTTTATAAGCGGGATATTTTGAGTAGAATGGCCCTACAGAGCCTATTTTGCTGGACGCGGAAGTAGGGATTGTTGCACAGTTGCGCTTCCCCCCATGATGGGATTTCCCTGGCTAGTCTAGATGTTCCTGCCCTTTCGATTGCGGATTCGAGAACAACCGATGCCATACTTCCACTAATTCCGTCTATTCGACACCGGCACAGGCTAAAAAAGGAACCTAATGCCTCAGATGTCAAAGAAATGGATGCTTCCTGCTTTCAGTAAAGTGAGGCACTACAGGTATTGGATTCCGCTTGAACTAATGAACCAGGAGTTGTTCCCAGTGAAAAGGAATTTAAAGAATTGAACTAAAGAAGCAGAATCAATAGGGGGCCATCCCATACCATAGGAAGTTGCTTCTTGGAATGCCGTCGTTCAAGCACAGGCTGACCACTGATTCAATCTTCAAACCAAAAGCCAGATCTTGCTACTATAAAGCCGAAGGAGCACACAAAGCAAATGAAGGGACTCACCAAGCAACAACTACGTTGTTTGTGTAGGCGGAATCGAGTTTCAAATCATAAGATGACGAAGTGACTGCACCAACGAATCAAGCTGAACACATCTTTGATCCACTCTACGAACTGAAAGCTAAATCTTGCAAAACAAGCACGCAACGCCCGGATCTGCAAGAATGGCTATGTAGGTAAGGGAATCAGCGCTATGATCGCTTTGAGTTCTGCTCGAAGTTTGTATGCTTACGTACGACTTGCTATTCGGCTGTAGATCGGGTTCTGGGGTCTTCCCTCGAACTCCCCGAGTGGTATTTCGTAATGTAAAGCTAGTCTAAAGTAAATGGCTATTTAGAAGCTGGAAAGTATGATATTCCAATGTGGATGAGCCAAGGAAGGGTGCTCGGCTAAAAGCTTCAAAGAAAGAAGCTCGGCTAAGCAGCAGAGGGGGTTCCAACATCAGAAAGAGAATCAGACTCTAGTTCGGAATCAGAAATGGGGTAACCCTCAACCGGGGAATCACCTGAGATATAATCACCTCGATCGACTACGACAGAAGAAAGAGGGCTTCTTGCTTTAACCAGTCCTGGAAAGACTAGACGGATAGTAGGGTAAGACTGGGTAACTCATAACGAGTAGCCAGGGCATTTTATAACTAGTGAGGAAAGATCGAATATTGGCTTCGGAAACGAGTTTGCTCGCTCAAAAAAATTGGGAGCGGGTTTAATAACAGAGAGAAGCTTTACAAAGTGGGTAGGTTCCTAGCTCAACAGAGGAAGGATCAAAAACATAAGATATAGTTCCCAAGGCTTTACTTAAAGGTTTTTGAGGTACTTACTCAAGTATGGGAGGGAAGATGACTCTACAAACTAAGACGGAGAGGGGATACCCCAGGGAGGGGGGAAGACGTTAAGTTGCCAGTTTCGATCGAAGGAATAGGGGACAGGGTGCTCGACCAACTAATCAGTATTGGGGAGAACTAAGATAGCTATTCACTAAATGTAGATTGCTTTCAAGCTACTCGGCTAACTAGGATCGGAGTGGAATGAAGACTCTCCTCTCGGAGTTTCACTGCGAACTGACTTACCCCTGAACTTCTTTCTTTCCCTCACATTTACCTCACATCAAGGAGAGCATTCTTCAAGACATTTGAGAAGCATCAAGGATTCCTTGTTCTTTGGAAGGGAATCCACTTATCCTCCTGCCGAAGACTGAAGAGTAAACCCTTGCATTCTAAGGATGAACAAGGTTAGTAATAGGCTCGACTGCAAGGAGAGAAGGAAGCAGCTTGACTTGAACGACTATCAGGGCACCTACTGAACTAGATGCAACTCAAAAGAAAGGCTGCACATAAAAAGAAAAGGGGAGATGGTGTCCCAGGTAATGACATAGATATGGTAAGTCAGAATGGCCAGGATGGTAAGGCGCGGCATTCGCCCACACCTAGTGGGGGAATTTGCCCGCTAAAATAACTGTAGCTGCTCTCCCGTACCGACTGCTTATCCACCATCTTTTATGAGTGAAACAACGAGCTCTATGACTATTTGTATTGTATTTTAGCCGAAGGCCTTTTGACTGTTATAGTCTCTCGCCTGGACTCTTCTCACGAATTGGATTCGAACCAATATGCTCCTTTCGGCGCGACTTCTCCGTTTAGTCGATCGTGAGTGGGTCTGTCGTCCTCCTCATTATAGTCCTCCTAAAATCAATAGCATTTCGTCGGAATACATCCTGTCTTTTCACCTTAGTAGTCCTATGCATAGTCAGTACTATAGCCCCAATCATGGCTACTAATAAAATCAGACTAGGAATCAAAAACCAGACGGAATAGTAAGTATAAAGTAAATTGCCCAATGTTTCCAAATTAGTCCAACTTTGTACCTTTCCGGCATAAACCATATATCTCAGAGAGGTCGTATTTCTTTGGGTTGGTAGTAATGGAATGCTTTCATTATCTAAAATAAAGAACATTTCCCACCAAAAGATCAGTCCAATAATACCACTCACTGGTAAATAGCGCAATACTTCTTCGTGAATCTCCGCTATTTGAATATGGAACATCATAACAACGAATAGGAATGAAACGGCTATAGCTCCTATATAAACTACTGGGAAGATCATAGCGAAAAAGTCGAGACCTAACAAAAGAAGTAAACCTGAAGTGTTGCGAAAGACTGGGATGGAAAACGAAACGGAATGTACCGGATTTTTAGCACGTACAACCATCAAAGCAGAGACCAAAGCAAGGCTCGACAAAACAGAAAGTATCATAGTACGTCGTCCTTCCCTGAAATGGAACTTTCACGCTGGAGCATGAAAGTCGATCTATTACGACCAGCGCGGTTGTTCGTATTTCATTTGATTCTTCCAGGCCAAGTCCTTCAAGCACTCACTCAGTTACTTACGAATTCTCAACAAAGACCCCCACCCAAAAACCGAAGCTTCTTTGGCAAGCAAGTAGACCTTTCTCTGAGCCGGGGTAGCAAAGCTCTTCGTATCATTGGCAGGTCTCATAGGCTATCCGTTTATCTTTCAGAAGAGCGCCTATATTTGAGCTAAGTACATTATACTTGTACTTATACTCTGAAGGCGCCTCGTCTAAGAAAGAGAGGTCATCTCTTAGAATTTGATGAAATTGTTTCAGGTTGGTAAGACCATGATCGGGATTCTCTAAGCCGTAGTCTAAGAAAACTTCTTTTCTGAAATTGAAGGCATCATAGGGTTTTTTTCTAGGTTCAGGGGCGAATCGCTAAAGGTCGAAGTCAACGGCATTTTAAAATCAGACTGAACCCGCCCATCTCATCTAAAAGAAAAGGTTGATACTGGGAAAATTTTATCTTCTATCACGCCATTTCTTTATTAGTAGCGAGCAGCAAGCTACAAGCATGAGGTCTCACCTTATCTTATAGGTCATATATATTTATTATTTTAATCGGCCAGGAGCCTTGGTTCCGCTCGACCGGAGATACGACGTCATTTATATTTATCGAAAAGACCTTTAACTAGCCTTTCACCCCTTTTTAAAGCAATGAATGGGATCAGCGTGGTAGCTCGACCGGATGGAGTTGGCCAATAGTGACTAGCCGCACCGCGGAGTAGGGATGCCTTGAGGATTCGGTATCATCTTCTTCACCGGACACCTCGGAAGCCAACTCAAACTCAAAGCATTAGTGATCACCGCCTTTATGATGAGTTTTACGCATTCGATTGAAACGAACTTTTTCTTTCTATAGGAAATTGGATTTGAGTTTTGAATGGCACCTACATCTAATTGAATTGATATGGTCGTCTACTATACTAGATACACAGAGGACTCCCTTCCGCCTGGCAGCTAGGACAGAAAGCTATAAGAAAGAAAAAAGAAAAAGCGCGCTCAAGGTCCTTCCTTCACTTAAATGGTCTAATGGGGCAGGGCGCATAACCACGAAAGCCCTTTGAGTCAAACAGCCTACGGTGTTTATTTTCCAATAAAGTAAAAAAGTGTACAGTTAGTTAAGTGAAAATAAGACTGCAACATCATCTGGAATAGTCTTTTTTTTTAATGAGTCCATGCGAGCGTTGATCCAGCCATTGCTAATATTGCTAATATAATTCTTTCTTTTCAGTAGGATAAAGAAATACATTTTTTCTTTGGCAGTTGAAGAGTTGTAGTTAGATAAGGGGGTTGGAGTTCTATCGTTAAGCTAAGCCAATCCATCATGAAAGTTTGAAGTAGGCAAAAGAAAAAGCCAACCAGTTCTTGTTGTAAGCTAAGCCCCCACCGAGATCTTCGACGACACGACACAGATTTCGATCGATTATCGACCATAGATATAGAAAAAGAGCTAGCTGAAGGCTACGCACCTGGCCTTGGATCGTCTAATAAGGGTTCAGAAGATGAGAATAGCTAGAGCCTACAACAAAAAAAGCGAAGCCTCAATCTTTTTAGTTTAGGAAGGATAATGGAGATGTAAAAATTTCCTACCTCTTGATACAAAGGTTTGTAAAAGGGGCCCCACCCTAGCTCTTTAACTGTGCCTGCCCACCGCTCTCGGTTCACGTCTTTTGATTTCAATGCCTTAAGTTCTTCCCCGCTTTCTGGCGCGGCAGTCGCTTTCTTTGCTGTCTTTTTGATTTTGACTTGGTTGGCAGGGTCAGGGCCTTTCTCGCCGGGCGAGCGCATCCGATTCTAAAGTCCTTTCCTAAACCACTTCCCGTTCAGTTGCTGAAAGATAGAGATAAGGCTTTCTAAATGAGATTGATTTCCACGAATATGCAGGCTAGAAAGATGCTATTTGCTGCTATTCCATCTATTTGTGCATCAAGTTCGAAGAAGATCTCAATCTATAATGAAGAAATGATAGTAGCTCGTTGTTTTATAGGCTTTATCATATTCAGTCGGAAGAGTTTAGGTAAGACTTTCAAAGTGACTCTCGACGGGAGAATCCAGGCTATTCAGGAAGAATCGCAGCAATTCCCCAATCCTAACGAAGTAGTTCCTCCGGAATCCAATGAACAACAACGATTACTTAGGATCAGCTTGCGAATTTGTGGCACCGTAGTAGAATCATTACCAATGGCACGCTGTGCGCCTAAGTGCGAAAAGACAGTGCAAGCTTTGTTATGCCGAAACCTAAATGTTAAGTCAGCAACACTTCCAAATGCCACTTCTTCCCGTCGCATCCGTCTTCAGGACGATCTAGTCACAGGTTTTCACTTCTCAGTGAGTGAAAGATTTGTCCCCGGGTCTACGTTGAAAGCTTCTATAGTAGAACTCATTCGAGAGGGCTTGGTGGTCTTAAGAATGGTTCGGGTGGGGGGTTTCTCTTAAGAATAAAGAAGACGAATAGAATCTAATTCATGTTTATGCTAACAAAAGAGCGGATCCAATACCAAGACGTCCAGAACTCAAACTTATATAATATATACATCTACAGGGTTGAGAAGTGTTTCGTCCGGGAGGTATAGCTCATCAGCGCATACATACAGAGATCCTGTGATTGGATCTGTACTAGAGAAGGGAAGAACAAGAGGAAGACTCCATAGCTGATAGAACCAAGGCCAAGGGCTGGACTCTAGAGAAAGTGAAAAGTGATCTGCACTATAGCTTCTCCCATTCCTTATTTCAGCTTTGTTTTGAGTGCTTAGATAAGTTTGTTTTGTAGCGCGGGGGGATAGAAAGTGCTTTTTAGAGTTATTTAGCGCGGAAATGCCCCAAACAAAGGCGGTGCTACCGCCCTATACTCGAAGAATAGGGCGGCTTCATGATGCAATATCTAATCTTGCCGAAGACACGTATGGCACAAAAGTGGGTCCCGAAGTCTATCGGGAAATGCTCCACGAGATCTCTAATGAAAACGAGGATCTTGAGGGCTATTTCTACAACAACCTGTTCTATTGGGTAACCAAAAGGAAAAGACCCGTATTTTAGTGTCAGTGTCTAAGGGGGATTCGTGAGAATGTTTTCAGGTAGGGTGGTAGGCTTGATGATAATGCTTAAGAGGTGTCTCGTTATAGTATTATAAGAGGAGAGCCGAGATGAATCCGCCTAGCTGTATCCTTCCAAAGACAAGTGCGGCAGAGGCCTGAAGACAATACCCATGGCATAGCCAGCCCCATAGTTAGGGAACTGGGTAGCAACAGCATGGGATGACCCGCAGGAAGGTTTACAGTTGGTCCGTTTGTTGCCCCAATAGCCAGGAGCGAGAAAAATGAAAATTGATGCCCTTTTTCAGGGTGCAGCTAGGAAAGAATATAGAGGGATGGATGTATCTTCATCTTCTACTATATTTCTTTTCCAAGCTGTTCAAGTTATACAAAAGGCTACAACGCGGGCTCACAAGAAAGAGGTTCGTTACGGGGACAGGATTTGAACCAGAACCAGGAACAGATAACCGCCATCGACAGCTTTTGTCATTGAAACATCAAATCCCCAATCGCTACATTCTAAAAGGTCTCAACCACTCTTCGAAGGAAAGTTGACTTGCCAAGCGTTATACGCGAAGGATCGCTCGACGGTCTGTTTTGGTTCCCCTGTTGTGGGTGGGCTTTAGGGTTTCAAGAAAGGATGCCCGGAAGGGGAAAGAAAGAGTCATAAACACTCAGGACACTTCCTGTAATGGTTACTAGGACCGAAGGAATGGCACGTCGAACTACTGCTACACCAGGAGGGGGAACTCCCAAAGGCTGCACAAACTGTCTGCCATCGAATCGAAAGAAGCTCGTATAGCCGTAAGGTTCTGAAAGAAAAGAAAAGAAGATAAGATATAGAAGAGATAAGCTTCTTTCTATAACACTCCACTTGTAGCTCTTATGCGCCGTAGGGCTGTAAGAGTCTATAGTTTTCTAGCTAGTATATGCTTATAAAGCTATACAGTATAGTAGCAAAGAAACCGTTGCTAGGATGCCAAGAGACTCTACGAGGCAATAAGGCGTGTTATATGCTTATAACAAGGTAGTTTACTTTCTGTTAATGTATCCGGTCTTACCCAACCAGCTTATGGCACTGTAGCAATTGACTTGAAAGAAATCCCTTAGCTTAGCGACTAGGCGAGTAAACAACTAAACTACCTTTGCAGTCGAGTGGCTTATTAGCTCCTCTCTCTAGCCATCCTAAGTAGGGAGAAAGATTAGCTAACTAAGCTAACGAACAAGGGAAGGCTTCCGCTTGAATTCATCTTGATAGGTCAGTTCATAACTTCTAGACAAGGGGATTCATATAGGCCAATACGCCTATTCCGATTGCTATCCTAGCTCTTTCAACATCCGCTCCCAACTTCAAAGAGACTCTACCTGGTAATAACCCGTATTTTCTCTCTCTAGCTGCTGCAGTAGCAGGCACGTATCGAAGGAGAAGAGGAGGAAGAAAGACAAGCAAGACAGGTGCAAATGAGGGGAAATAGATAGAGAAGGAGGCTGTTCTCAAGACAAAGAAGAAGATCTTAGAAGGAATTCCCGGTGCATGTCTTCTCGAAAGCACTCCCAGTCTCTCCCGGGCATGGTAGCCAAGATAGAAAGGCAGATAATGGCAATGAAAGGAGGTGCGCGTGTCTGTCTCTCAATCAGTCTGTCCAGTCAAGGACTTCCCTCTCTATCGGCTTATTCACCCTTTTTGCCTAGCCCTTTCTTTCTTTCTGTTACGTATGAAGTTCAGTCTGATCTTCTTTTCTAGGCTAGGTAAAGCGTTACTTGATCTGCTACAATCTTCTTTCTCATTCTCTACTCGCCCTTCGGTCTTCTCTACTTGCGTAGACATTCTATTCTCTATCACCTTTATTAGGTTAGGTAATTTCCTAAAACTTGAACTTGAATAGGAGCAGTGAAAGAAGGAATACAGTCTCATCCCTGGCTTGCTTCGTATAGGCTACACAAGCAAGCAAAGGGTCTAATGAGCCGAGTAAGCTCTCCCCCTGGAACAACTAGTCTTTACAACCTTGTACTACTATTATTAGTTCGCTAAAACAACTATTCGCTAAACTACTACTACTATTCTTTCATTACAGCTAGCCTAGTAAACTACTATTCTTTACAGCGCCTAGTATCCGAAGCAAGCTAAAAAGCTTTCTTCTTTCTTCCTAATGCCAAGCTTCGTCGTTCAAGCTAGTCGAAGTAGAGCTTATGCCAAGGATGACTTTCCCAACACTAGAAGTCCTACTCATGCTTGAAAGGGATATCGCTAAAAGTGGGCCAACTAGCAATCCTGTTACAGGCGGTGGTGTATGTATTTCCAATGTATTTCCACTTATTCGAGGGAAAAACTCTGGTTTAAGGGTTAAGTTGTTTCGTCTTCCATTTCTAATGATGAATCTGAACCTCTTCAACTTCCTCTTCATTTCTATCAACAACTTCCCCATTAGGAGTGACATCTTCCAAGCCAATGTTCAGAATTAAGCCACCCGGAATAAAATGCTCCACTTCATTTTGAACCCCTTCATTCTTAGTCTCCAAAGCCTTGTCTAGCATTCTTGACTCATCAAAATCCCGGCTAATCAGGATCTTGCTTCAGGAAATTCATTAACAGCTTGTTCTGATTGAATTGTTCTTCCTCCAACAACGATATTCCAACAAGACCAAGAGCAGCGGATTCTATAACACCGGATTTGCGGCATCAGCGTATTCTCTTCCTGAGACACCTTCCTCCAAGATAAGTCAACCTTGCCTTAGGTCAATCCCTTTTTGAAGAACCTCTTCTGATTAACTTCCTCCAAGTTTAGAAAGACCCAGGGGGAGTTCTTCTTAAATTAAATGAATAAATTTATCGATGGGAACCTCTTAATAGAGTGGAAAACCAAGCCAAGATTCATCGCCCGAAAGCACAGCACACTTTATAGGAGTGGAGGAATCGGGTTGAAGTCAAAGCATGATCTACAATTGGACTTGTCCACATCGGTTCTATGTGAATTCATCCCAATCTTTCTGAAGGAAGTGTTCGAGTGGTGAAAAAGCGGAAAGATAAACTTCGAATAGTACGATCTCTCTCGTCTATCCCACCTCTATCTGTCCCTAGTTGTTCGTAGGTGAATGCAAAAGAGCTAATCCAAGTCGGAAGTCCTCAACAGGCAACGGTCCTCACCTCATCACTAAATATAGATTCAACGACCACGTTGTGAGCAAATCAAGTAGTAGGCATAGAGTACCAGAGTCGTTCAAAACAAAAGAAGAGTGGTAAGAGCTTGGGTCAGCATTCAAAGCAAAAGCAGTCTCCTCCCTTAGGCAAGCTGAAAGCACTCTTTCCTTCAGTCTAATTGGAGGGCTAGCGAGAAGATTCCATGGTAGGGTTAAGGATAAATAGTAATTGAAAGAGTTTCATACTAAGCTAACGTGCCTAGAGAGCTAACAGTAGTAAGCCTAACTCATGGATAGCGGTGTCGACTGCGGATAACAGGCATCAAACTAATACCGTGCCTAACAAGACTACCAATCCTCCATCCATAGAGGGATGCACTACTATAATCTGCTATCTTCCCCTATGGACCCTCTAGGAATATGCTTTCTCTCCGGGGAAGCAAGCATTCAAGAGCAAATCCATCAGATCAGGAAAGGAAAAAGGGGTCAGGTACCAGCAGTGACAATGGCAAAGGAGGGAGCTGGACACTAGTTGTGCTAGTGGAATGACCCAACTGGACCTAGTCAGCCCGAACCTTTTTGCGGTTCTAGAGGACCCTGAACAAGAAGAGGCAAAGATGCCAGATCTGGACACTGCTGAACCGGAAGAGATTGCTCAGGATGAGTGTCTGGGTAACAAAGCCGAGGAGGGTGTAGTCAAGGAGATAACTCCCGCGGAGACTGAGCTTTGGTCGGCTAAGCTTACTAATAGAGGTTCCGACCGGTGCGAGGTAGGGCTTTCAAGGTTGGGTGTCCTTTCAACTAAAGGAATTACGTATGTGAACACGAGTCTTGATTCAGCCTTATACGAAGAAAAGGTACGAAGAAAAGGGCTATTATCCCAAGTTAGTCCCCTAAGTCTGCTCCAGAGAACCTATCCGAAAAAAAAGCCTTATTCCCATTCCATTTGTTTGTGAGGAAAGACCTCACCTACTCTCTTCCAATTCATTCTATTCTAAGGAAAAGTGCACCGGGCCGCTTAGGCAGAATAGGCAAGCGGTGTGCTTTCTTTACTTTAAGAGTTGTCAGGATACACAATAGAAAAGAGAATGAAATGACTATAAGGAACCAACGATTCTCTCTTCTTAAACAACCTATATTCTCCATACTTAATCAGCATTTGATAAATTATCCAACCCCGAGCAATCTTAATTATTGGGCGGGGTTCGGTCCGTTAGCTGGTATTTGTTTAGTCATTCAGATAGTGACTGGCGTTTTTTTAGCTATGCATTACACACCTCATGTGGATCTAGCTTTCAACAGCGTAGAACACATTATGAGAGATGTTGAAGGGGGCTGGTTTCTCCGTTATATGCATGCTAATGGGGCAAGTATGTTTCTCATTGTGGTTCACTTTCATATGTTTCGTAGTCTATATTATGGGAGTTATAGCAGTCCTAGGGAATTTGTTCGGTGTAGCGGAGTTGTAATCTTCCTATTAATGATTGTGACAGCTTTTATAGGATACGTACCACCTTGGGGTCAGATGAGCTTTTGGGGAGCTACAGTAATTACAAGCTTAGCTAGCGCCATACCTGTAGTAGGAGATACCATAGTGACTTGGCTTTGGGGTGGTTTCTCCGTGGGCAATGCCACCTTAAATCGTTTTTTTAGTCTTCATTATTTACTCCCCTTTCTTTTAGTAGGCGCCAGTATTCTTCATCTGGGCGCATTGCATCAATATGGATCAAATAATCCATTAGGTATAAATTCATATACGGATAAAATTGCTTCTTACCCTTATTATTATGTAAAGGATCTAGTAGGTTGGGTAGCTTTTGCTATCTTTTCTTCCATTTTCATTTTTTATGCTCCTAATGTTTTGGGGCATCCCGACAATTATATACCTGCTAATCCGATGCCCACCCCGCCTCATATTGTGCCGGAATGGTATTTCCTACCGATCCATGCCATTCTTCGTAGTATACCTGACAAAGCGGGAGGTGTAGCCGCAATAGCACCAGTTTTTATATGTCTGTTGGCTTTACCCTTTTTAAATCAAAGTATGTATGTACGTAGTGCAAAATTTCGCCCGATTTATCATATAATATATTTGTTGTTTTTGGCGGATCGCTTACTACTAGGTTGGATCGGATGTCAACCTGTGGAGGCACCATTTGTGACTATTGGACAAATTTCTCCTTTTGTCTTCTTCTTGTTCTTTGCCATAATGCCCATTCCGGGACGAGTTCAAAGAGAAAATCCTAATTATTTCAAAGAGAACTAATTATTCCAAGGATTAGACTGATCACACCTGAAAATAGAAAAATTATGACACCAAGAATTTACGAGTGAGTATGACACCAAGAATGTACAAGCGGATGGAGTCTCTATGCTATGTTGTCCGTCGGTGCGCTCATTTCGAATTCTATTTTTCTTTGTTGTTCGGTCGTTCAAAAACTCTTGGTTATGGTTTCCCGCTCCTTAGTTCATCTCTCGGTAGAACAAGGCACCAATGCGGTGGGTTCGACTCACACAGGAGCGCACATTGCCAATCTAATGGGTACTAAGTTCTTGCTGTCAATTACAGATTCTTTAGCGATGTAAAGCCATCAGGCAAAGAAACGGCTGTCTCGGTATTCGTTCTTGAATCATTGACTGAGAGTAAGGGCTAGTGATCAAGAAAATAAGACTAGTGGGCCATCTTCCTCGAGAGAAAAAGCTCTTCTTTCCTTTCCTCTTTCCCCGAATGGATTAGATGCCTATAGCTTCGATCAGAATAGTCCTGGTCTCGGGGATGTAGAAAGAGAAAAGGCGCAGCCATCGGCGAGCAAAAGCAGAAAGTAGCTTTAATCTTGATAATTGAGTGAAGAAGTTCCGGTAAGAGCCATCCTACACTATGAAACCATGCTGCATCGGTGTTTTCAGGGCATGGAAGGCCTATTAGGCGAGGCCCGGTTCGTAGACTGGGTACATAGAAAGGGGACAGGTAGCGCTGTTTGATGAGCCTGTGCAGTATTAGGTAGTTGGTAAGGAGGAATAGAGAAGGCTGTTTACCTACTGCCGAGAAGCACCATTAGGGTTTCATGGCATAGATTAAAGGACATCTAAGAAGGTATTCTCTTTATACTTTGCAATACTTGCTACTATACTGTATAGCTGTATAAGCATATACTTGCTACTAGACTATATCTCTTGCACAGCTCTTTCTATAAGACCTACGGTGCATAAGAAATATCTTATATAAGAAAGCAAGTGAGTATACGAACGATAGAAGCTTATCTACAGCTCTTTTTTGACTTACTTATAGCAGATAGCTTATACAAGAATTGCAACCACCTACGGCAACTAGAATTGCTTATATAAGACGATAGCTACGACAAGACTAGCTATATGCTTATCTAGCCATTCACTTATCCCGTTTGTTAGAAACAGGAAATGGGAAACTGCAGGTTCAAGCCCTGCTCCTGTTCTCGTAGTAAAGCAATCTTGCTTTATTTTACGGCTTCCTAGCTTTGCTTTCTTGCATGATTCTGAGAGCGAACGGGTTGAAGCCACGCAGCTAGCCCCGGCGAAGGCGGAGTGAGATTCTAACTTTGTTGGAAGAAACTCAGTTAGTAAGCGGAGAAGGACAGAATCCCCCGGCGACACTGGGCGTATATTATCGCTAGTAGTTCTCAGAATGCGGCAAGAACGCAAAAGCACAGCCTGGGAGGAAAAAAAAATAGTGTAGCGCAAGTTACGCTAGAAGATAGGTTTCAACTTGTTTTGGTTTAAAGGATATGAAAGCCTGACCCCAAGTGTTGGAAGAACAAAGGCAACTTGTCCCATAGAGTGTGTGGGCCTGGGATGGTAGGACAAAGCACAGTCGATGAAAGCTCGTGCCTGGAACAATAAGTCGGGCATCCTATATAAAAGTGTATTCCTTATCGAGAAGACAACCTTCGGGCGTAGAGAACAAGTCGTGTAGGGAAGCTTTCGTGCGAGCAGCCATTTTCCTTCGACAGAAATGGGCAAGCGGGTGAGTTTGATAGTGGGCTATGTTGATATAGTTTAGATAGGGAAAAAGTAAAGTACCCCCTATGTCGCCCTTTAGAGGTGGGAAGAGCAGGGCGAGGCTTTTGGGAGTTGTGTACGTTTAGTCGCCAGGATGGAATGCAAAGTGCTTTGGATGTGAATTACTATAAAAACTTAGTTGAGGTGATAACCCTCTTCAATGGTACCTTTGGTCGTTTTTTAATACTAACATGTACGGGTCTTGGTTGCACAGTGTGGTATACATTTTATCCATGTATTGACGGACAAATTCCTACAGATTTCTTTACACCTATCGTGACATATGATCCTTTTTTCAACACTGATTACTTAGCGCCTAGCTTCAATAGTGTTGAGTTTACAGCAGCTAGTGATATATCTGAGCAGATCAATTCTGCCTATACTAATGTGCCCCCTCTACCAGAGATAGGGGTACCAGCTAGTGGTGTTGTTCTTCGGAATGTATGTTTAGGCGTAATGATAGCCTTCTTAATTACTACTGGTGTAGTAGATATCAGTAATGTAATGAACAATGTATAGAAGGAAAAAGATGGGCATTGTACTTCAATCACTTAGTGTGTCTAACGTCGTCTTAGGGTCTTTCTACTACAAGAATTCAAACTCTATCAGTTCTTATTGTATTATAAAGCGCTTTCACTCCCATTTATGTTCACGTGAACAGTTATTGGAAGATATTCTCTTTGTTTATAACGATTTAACGACAACTACAAGATGGTCTATGCCTCATGATCAATTAGAATCAATTCTACGACAAATATCATCGGATGAGTACCATCTATCTCCACTAAGATATCTTCTCATCCCGGAGTATGCTTTTTCAAAGTATCATGCCGAAGTACTTATATCATCTTATCCTGATATCATGATTCGAAAATGTCGACGTTATCGTGGTTGTATAGAGGTTCTTTTACCGCATAAGGATGATGTAGTGGTTTACACTGGTTTATCACGTTTCTTGTATCGTCTCTCTTATGGTAGCTTACCGCAAAATGATGATTACCGAATATTGAATCAATCAAGTATCGAGTCTTTTTATAAAAGTCTTCTAGGTAGAAGGGTTCAAAGGTTGTACTCTATTGAATTAGATGAATCCTTTCATTTCATTCCAAAAAGGCTTTTATTAGAGACGCTGTCTCCTATCCTTCTTGATAGGTCTGTCTATAGACTCATATCAGAGTTGATGGAACTCAATATCTTACATCAGGATATCTATCATCCACCATCACCTTATGGTATACCAACTCTAGGTGAAATATGCAGGGTCTTATTCAATCTATTCTTGGCCGAAAGCTTTGATCCTTGCTTTGCTCTCAAGTATCCTAGTATTGAGTTTAAGAGGTATTATGATACCGTTTTTCTCTTTATTAAAGACAATGAACAAGAACAGGCTTTCTTCGGCATAGAAGATATGCTAGCAGATCTTGAGCTAATCAACGGTTATATAAAGTCTATAGAGACTTTAGGATGTATGTACTCGAGAATAGGTCCTATAAAGAAAGTCTTTCGTATTGCACCTGATGGCACTTTAGAACGTGGCGAAGATAGATTTGATTGTATTTGATTCTAGTAGGATGTTGCTATGCCAGAAAGTGAGTAGAACGATAGAAGTCTAAAGAAAAGAAAGAAAGAAGAGCTAGCAAGTGAGTATACGAACGATAGAAGCTAGCTAGTGAGTATACCTATATACGGTATACGAACGATAGAAGACAAAGAAAAGAAAGAACTCGCAAGGGCCCACAAACAAACCTTTCACAGTTGCACTCCTCCAAGACAATCTGAGTACGCTCCGGGTGTCCAACCTTTCTATCTCTTCCTTTTCGGAGCTAATGAGTTAGAGTAGCTTCCTTGGCTACAATCTTGCGGATACTTTCTCCTAGGTTGTTTACTTACTCTATCTCGTTACGTCGCCACTTCACTCGTTTAGTGTTTTACGCATGGTAAGAGTTCAGTAGCGAATTCCAAGGCTTCCATTGAAAAATGCACTTTGTACCCCGACAATGAGAAATGACAAGAAGTTCGTTCCTACAGCAGAATGGATTATTTGTACTCACCACAATGTTACCCAAGCAAGGAAGTGAGTTTCGCTCCGATGTAGTTGAACTCTGGGCGAAGTTCTATGAGCGTGTCTTTTCTAATATTGATGATTTAACATAATTCCAACGCTGCATGCCGCAGAAAAGTAATACAATCTATCATTTTTTTTTAGGTATTTCTTACTCGTCTAGAGGCGCGAAGCGGCGAAGAACCTGGATAGAGTTGATTGGTAGCTGCACTGCAGAAGGAGAGTACAAATTATTATATATATCATAGCTCAGACCTGCGATCTAGGCTTCATCGGCTTTAGCAACCTCGCTTTACCCTTCCAGTCCCGGGCCTGGCATTTAATACTCAACCTTGGGAACCCAGCGAAAGAGCTTAGCAGCTTAATCGCACCGGGGGAGAAACTTTTGTTGCAGAGTTTCATACTTTGTTTCAGGCTGAGAAGTCTCGACCTTTGGGAAAGGTACGAAGTGAAGTTACTCGACCAGCGGGAAGAGGATTGTACCATGAGAGAAGCAAGGAGACTATTTAAAGACTGAGGGGAAGTCTCGAGTGAAAGTATAGGCGCGAAGCGGAAGTTGACTGACACGCACACTAGTTTGAGGTCAGAATTCACTCAACTGTAGGTCAGGATGAACGAAGTAACTATCCAGCCGCAGTAGAGGTTAAACTCCACCAGCGGAAGAGGATGAATCAAACTACCTTTCCTTACCAGTGCTTTGCCCTAGCTAGCCTTCCTTCCCGGTGCTATGTTTGCAAGAGAAGGTGTGATCGTAGGAGCTCAACCTGTTGCCGGTGGTTTGAGACATAACCGCTGCTAGGGGGTTTGGTCCTATCCGCTTTTAGAGTGATCGCAGACTTAAGTAGGTCCCTGAGAGTCCTTGCATCACAGCCTGCTCTTATACAATTCCAAAGCATTCTTTTCATAGGCAGACGGATACAAGATAGGGTATACTAGTTCTAAGCCTACCTTTTCTTTTCCTTACTCGCTGACAACCTTGCTTACTTTTCACTTTTTCTTAAGCTTGGCAGACTAGCTCCTAACTTCCTTGATAGAGCGATGAGCTTACTAAAATAGAGTGCTATCCTCAGTAATTACTAAAAAGAGAACCTTGCACCAGAACGAGGCTGACTCAGACTCTTACTTCGGGATAGCTGCTTTAGAACCTAACCTTATTTTGACTTTTTGACTTATAGGGTTCTAAAACTTGTCTCCCCGGAAGTAAGGAAGTGGATAAAGCTTATAACCCTGTAGGAGTAGGAGCCAGCTAATCCCTCTATCAGTCTAACCCCGCGAGCAAGGAAACTAGCTAAGCAAGTAATTCCAGGTCAGGAAGGGCAGAAGAAGAATTGAATAAAGTAAGGAAGTCCCGGGGCTGGGGCTGGTGCTATAGTAAACTGCCACAGGTACTAGGAGTAAGCCTGAAAGTAGTATTTATTAAGCAGTAAGCCGAGATTGGTTGTTTCAGTAGTTTTGCAGCAAGAGCTAGTCATTCCCCAGCGCTGTAGTAGCTTTAAAGGGGGAGGAAGTGCGAGGCGAGATTAGAACTCTCACATTCGTTATCAATTGTTGCATTCATTAGAAGAAGTTGAGCTCTGAACAATGCTTAGCCTTCTGGATAGTCATTGTGACCTCGAGGCTTGGTGTACATAGCAAGAACCCACTCAAAGTGACGAGATCTTGTATGACTGAGTTTGGCAAGTCTTCGCTAAGGTTGTAACAACTCTTAGGTATAGAGATTGGCCAGTGCTATGCTCTATAAGGAGTCAAGCTATGCTTTGTATATTTCTTTTCGTGTAGCTAATGCAGCAGCAAGTCGAGTTGAGAGCACACTCTGGACTTGTCGATCGTTATTCTATATGATGAGTGATTGATTGAATTGCTAGTCTGCCAGTAAGAGAAGCTGTGATCGAGAAAGTCCCGCCCTTAGCCAAGAGTGTCCACAGACGTTGACTGGTTCCTGGAGGCCTATGTTTGCTTTGCTTAGCAGCTGCTCTAAGTGAGTATTCCTAAGCAAGATAGCTTTGTTGCTCTCCTTTTGATGGTTTAGTGATCTGAGTTCTAGCTTTTGAGTTAGCTCTTTGTCCGGTAAGTTATATCAGTTATCTTTTAGTTGCAACATAGCTGTAGCTCTCTGCTTCTATTGCATAGTAATTTCTCTAGGAGAGGTCAAAAAGGGCGATTTCGTCACGTTTTGGTGACCTGTGATACCTCGGCCGGCTGGTCCGAAGAAGTGGCAGCAGCATGCAACGTATTGGTGTTTCGGGAAGAAGGCTTGGATACGTAGTTCGTATTGTCTATTGGCTCCCAATTATCATTGCCTATCCGCTCGAAGCCTTAAAGTAAAAGACTGGGGAAGTCCATCAATACTGATCGTAGACAATTGACATTAAGTGGGAAGAGTAGACTTCAAGTATTGGACTTGCGTGAGTTGGTCGGGTCAAGGACCTGGGGCAGTCGCTACAGAGTAGACTTGAAACCGAGCGGGAACATGGCGGGTAGTAGCCTTTAACAGTGCTGGTCTACCCCGATTTTCTTTCCGGGACTGAAAGACTTGGTTTCGCCACCCCTATTTCATTAGTAGAGCTCTATTGAGAAAGACCTTGGAATTGGCCAATCACCAAGGGTTAGCATTCTGTTATAACGAATAGAACGAACTCGAGTTCAGTTCACCGGTACGGCACAGCCGGGGGAGCGGAGAAGGGTACAGCACAACTAGAATGTTTTTTCGCTTCCGAAAGAAGTAATGCAATTGGTTGACCCAGGAAAGACCCCTACCGCTAACTTCTCTGTCCTAATCTCCTGTGTCGAAGCTTTCTTGTTCTACGGCTTAGATGGCACCTCAAAAGCCCAATTCTCAATAGGAGCTATAACCACAGTCTTTGCCTTCTCTCTTTGAGCCAAGGACAGTACTCTCACTTGCATTCCCATACATTCCGACAAAGTATCTTACTAGCCCAACTAAGAGAAAGCAACGAAACCTTGCGAGTGAGTGTCAGAAGCCTAGCACAACCACTGGATTCACAGATGATAGGGCTAAAGCAGTCAATGAAAGAGAAAATAGGCTTATAAGGCTGATTCATGAAGAGGTGTAATACCCCACACCATCAAGAGAAGCAGTTTAATATGGCTTGTACTAGGCTGCAACTCAAGTCCCAGCACGTACCCCAAGGCAAGAGAAAAATGGACCCTCCTAGCTAGCAGCACAGTTCACTCCTGCGGATTCTTTCACAACGGAGCAAACCAAGTCAGGGAAGAGGATGAAGACGGATTCCCAGAAAAGCCATCCCCAGCCAAGCCGGAAAGTAAAGGCATAGAAAGATGGTCTGAGGCAGGGTAAAAGGGTGGTTACGAGGTAACAGAAAAGCAAAGAAAAGGAAAGCCAAAGGAAAGGTCGAAAAATGAGTTGCTTCATTTTCCAGCTATATGAGATGCAAAAAGTTGAATTTAAATTCTCTTCTCCGAAGGGAAATTCAAAAGTAAGATTTCTAAGCTATATGAGATGCAAAAAAGTTGAATGGCGCCAAAGGGTGGTGCATTCCTTGTTATATCCCATAGCTTGCTGAGACCGGAGATAGGGCCCCAAAGGAAAGAAGTACACTCGCAGTATGCCATCCCTGATTCCATTGATGGGCACTCGGTCAGTAATAGACAGAACAGAATAGCCATCCCATTCCCTTGCACCAAAGATTCAATAAGGATTTAGTGAAATTAGGCAATAATACATCTCCAATCGACAATCAAGCTACAGACCGAAGGCACCCAACTCAGAAAAGTCCTTAGCAAAGGCCGATGTCCCATCCTCCGCCATATAGCAAACCCTATTTCAAAGTGTGAGTTTTGTAAGCTCTTAGCTTTCACACTACCGAACTCTATTTGGCACGCAATCTAAATTCCTTGTTTGGAAGATAGAAATAGGAGAAAGAAAATGGTTTTTTCTGGTTTTCTCCTCTTTACAAGAAATGAGGAAGCGAAGAAGAAGAATTTTAGCATGAACCTGGGAATAGCTATGGGGCTACGATCACTGGCAGGGTATCAAAGAACTAGATAGGAAGACTTTGACGGGTAAGAGAAAGAGTAGTGACAGGAAAGGCTTTCGCTTTCCCTGGATCTCTCCTTACTGGGATTTACTGCTGGACTTCTTTACCGGATTACACAGTAAATAGCACTTTTAAGTATGAATCCGCAAACCCGATAACAGGTCTTGAGAGTGAGTAAGTCAATGATATTCAAGTTAGCCGGGGTAAGCTTTACCGGCTCAGTAATTGGTGGCCCTTCCTTGACTTAGTTCATTCCTTATCGGGAGAAAACTCGGAACCTTTTTAAATTCAAAGTGAAAATAGAATTCATAAAATGAGTTTTTGTGAAATCAACGAGGATGTCTTCTACCTATTCATCTGCCGAAGAAGGCAGTAGCTTTCTCTTTCTGGTTGAGTTGAGCGTATGTCTTTGACAAGTTACCCTCTGGGTCTATTCCCTCGCCTTTACTGTGAGTTTTCTTCTTAATAAAGTTAGCTGGGCTACCTTGCGTTAGGAAGAGCTTACCTAACTCCTGTTTCCAAGCTTCGGAGAAACGAAAGAACAATAGTTGGAAAACTCGTTCGTGTGGGAATGCTCTCCGTCCCCGGGAGTTTAGTGCAGATAGCACTAACAGGAGAAGAAGAACAGCAGCAATCATTCGCCTGAGAGCAGTCCAACCTTCGGGTAAGTTTCTTAGTCAAGTAGTGGTAACAGATCTTCTTTCTTTCTATGGTGTCTTCTCTATCTAAAGGGAGTTGAACCCTGCTATCAGCATGACTCTTCAGAGTTGACCCGTTCTGGGAACTACGATTTTAGGTATTCTAATTAGGTAACTAGGAACGCATGCTAATGATAACAAGAAGACTACAGTGAACAGAGCAATAAAGAAGCTAACCTCACCCACCAAAGGGTTGACCTTCTTCATAGGAGTTATTCTCTTAGTAGACATTCCGTGGTTCATCCACTAATGTTACAACAATACAGTAAGTCACAATAGGAGAACAAAGAAAAGAGCTACTTCTATAAAAAAGAGGAGAACGGGATCTCCTCCCTTCTAGTTACCGCCCCGTGGGTCCTTCAAACATGCTTTTTTAAGATATAAATTAGATTCTTTGTGGTATAGGAAAGTGTCCTTTGGTTCCCCCACTCCTCCACATTCATAACAGTTACCAGATCAGCACAAGACGCATAACAGCCAACAACTACCGATGTGGATCCTCACTGATAAATCGTCATATTTAGGAGGCAAACCACTGCCATAGCACCGACTACTCCCATCAATACTAGCGCTTAAAGAGGCATACCATAGCATAGCTCCACCTCTCTTTCTCCTCGGAAAATATACACTCTTTTTCGGAGAATCGGGTATGATGGATGTCTTGTATTGGAAGTAAGCCCACCCGTCTGTATAATTAGTATTGGAAGGAGGGGTTGAGTCTTCCTATCCCGAAGGCGGGAATCACAACCAGTTCTGTCTATGCGGTCGACCTCTGTTCCAGTGGTAGTTGGCTAGGCTTGGAGATGAACATCTTCAGTTTTTCTATTTTATATTATAATTTCATGCTCTTCTTTCTATCGGGATAGAGAGTCATTACGCATTCGTTCTGAGTCGACAACAGCAATAGGAAGAAATCTACGAATAACTAAACATGCGCGGTGGACGTAGTGATATCAGCATCCGTCTCAATTACTGCTCTTGCCCTCACTAAGAACAGATCCAAAATCTCTTATCTAATGAATATGAATTTGCTATCTAATCTTCCTTTGCCTAGCTGCCCATTGCTAGAACTTCCAGCGCTAAGGTGGTTGGTGTG